AGAAGTGATTCTTTTTGGATACAAATTATGATAATGTATAATATTCCTCAAATCGTTCGTTGAGAGGTATAAAGGATTAAATTCCTTAAGCAAGAAATAAAGTTTTTGATCGGGATATGAATCAAACGGAGGATCCCTTAACTATTTAAGGGGTCCCTAGAACGAATCGCACTTTTACCACTAAACTATACCCGCTACAATGCCATTATTGTATATAAATGGACCTTTTGTCGAACAAGGGAATCGGTCGTAATGAAGAAATAGGATCATAAACTTAATTAAAAAAAAATTAATATCAAATGACATATATAAATATAAATTAATTAATGGAGGTAGAATGTTGACATATTTTTCAAGGGGCCCCCCTAATGAAATTAAGAAAAGATATGACTAATTTAATTTTTGGATTTTGTTTTTTCTAAAGTTGAAGATATTTGTTTTGATTTGACAGTATAGATCTCGATAAAACTACTTAATCCATAACCTAAAAATGCATTGTGAAAGAATCCGTAGTTCCATTCTTTTCTTTTTTTAGATACGTTACCAGAAAAGGAGTAATAAAAAATAACATTTTGGTTCTATATCATAGGAATCAAAGAGTCTTTTTTATTTATGTTTGATTTTTATTTATGTTTGATCATGTTTAAATAACAAGTATTTTTTTTAATCAAACACATTCAACTAAATCATTGTTAGCCATGATTCATGGTAACAAAAAGAGCCCGGTTAAGTACCGGCCTGGACGGGGACTGGCTGGGCTGGCTCTGGCTGGATAAAAAGAAATTAAAAAAAATGGAATAAATTAGATTATTAATATTTCTATTCTTTAATTATAGAAATATTAATAATCTAATAAAAGAAAAAGATAAGATAATAAAGAGGGCTTTTTTCTGTTGGGGAGAGATGGCTGAGTGGACTAAAGCGTCGGATTGCTAATCCGTTGTACGAAATTTTGTACCGAGGGTTCGAATCCCTCTCTTTCCGCACCTTATACCTAATTCATCAATGTTACTGACCACAATGTTTCAAATAACACAAATAACAGTGGATACCTTTATTCCAACTTTCTTGGATATGGGTTGATTCTCGATTCCTAATTTCTTTCTGTAATACGAAAAATACTAGAAAAAATGGGCAAGGAATTAAAATCTTCCTATATTTATGTCTATGGTACATGAATGGAAAAAATCCTCGGATCAAAATTCTTGTTATTTTATAGTTAGGTTTAAGCCTGACGAGAATAATATTCTACAACCAGCAATTCATTTATTTTCAAACCAACCCATTTACTATCTATTATTTGATTAACTAATCCTTTATATTGGAATGGGTGAAGAGTCAAATGGGTTGGCAATTCCTCACGGGGGGCCGAATCAAGATAATTTTGAATCAGAGCTCTAGATTTTGGTTCATCCTTCGCTGTAATGATATCTTGAGATTTGCAACGATAACTTGGTATATTTACCATACGACCATTAACTAAAACATGTCGATGGTTAACTAATTGACGGGCTTGAGGAATAGTCGAAGCCATACCCAATCGAAAAAGTATGTTATCCAAACGCATTTCAAGTAATTGGAGTAAAACCTGACCAGTTGACCCTTTAGCTTTTCCGGCGATACGAACGTATTTAAGTAATTGTTGTTCGGTAAGACCATAATGAAAACGCAATTTTTGTTTTTCTTCTAAACGAATACGATATTGAGATTTTTTACTGGAGCGTGATTGGTTTCTAAGTTCGCTCCCGGCTGGAGCTGTAGGCCTTTTACTAGTTAGTCCTGGTAAAACTCCCAGACGGCGTATTTTTTTGAAACGAGGTCCTCTGTAACGTGACATAAAGACTCCTTTTGAAAATTTAATAACTGGAAATTAAAACTAAACTAAATGACAAATAGGATAAATGAAGTGAAATCTAATAAAGTATTGCTTGTACTACAAACAAAGAAGAATTAGATGAATTCTATCAATATCCGAACCTTATTCTATTGTATATAGAAAATAGAATGGTAGGTTCTTTTCTTGATTTGTTCTACAGAGATCGAACTCCTCCAAGTTTTTTATTCCTCAAAAATTATGTAAAAAATCAAAACAAATAAAGAAAAGCCGGCTATCGGAATCGAACCGATGACCATCGCATTACAAATGCGATGCTCTAACCTCTGAGCTAAGCGGGCTCACATAACAGAAATTGCGCACGCATAGGAATTTAATAAGCTAAGCTACTGTACTGGGATCTTATTTATTTACTGTTTATTATAAGATATTCATAACATAATCAATTATTACGAACACAGAAAAAGATATAGAATATTAAATATTTAATATAGCTTTGATAGTCTAGGACATAGCATAAAAAAGAACATAACAATTTGACGATAACGATTAATAGTTAATAGAAAAGATTTCGACCTATCTATTTTCAAATAATTGATTAAATATATGTTTCTCAATAAAACACTATCTTCATCTTAATTAGTTTAGTATAGTGTATAGTAAGATTTTCTTTTTTCAGTTCTTAATTCATTTCATATTTAATATAATAAATATAAATTAATAATAAATAAAATTCAAAAAAACAAAAATGAATAATATAATAATTAATCTATTTTTGTATATACATCCATTGCTAATTTATATATATATATAATAGAATATATAGTATATTTAACAATATTCTTTATATTATTATCATTTTTTATATTATTATTTTTATATTATTAATATATATATATATATTATAGAATATTTGATATTTATATTATATTTATATTATTTTATATTATATTTATATTATAAAGTATCTTCTATTTATATATTTATATTAGAATTTATAATATATATTAGAATTTATAATATATATTAGAATTTATAATAATGAAGAATTAGATTACAGTAAAGAGTAATTTATATTACACTATTCTTATACATATACATTACGATTAAATATTAAGATTAAATATGTATAATGCATAGATTTATCCATTAGAATTCTAAAAAATTGGATTTTCAAAAAGTAAATTTTTTAAGTAATTAGTAATTTGATAAAAATATCGAATTACTATTTCATTAGATAGAATCGAAAAAAAATATTCAAATTACTAAATGAATGTATAATTCGGATTTAATAAATAGAATGAATGTTTTTTTATAATCTTAGATTAGTTATTAGTTATAGCTATTAACTATTCTAAATTAATATCTAAATTATATCTAAATTAATAAGTGGATAAAAAAAAAAAAAAAAAGAATCGACCATTCGAGTATTCTAAATTGCATGAAAAATGATAGGGGGACATCTAAAATAGATAGATATTCAGTATATATCTATGTATGTTGAATTGCGAATACAGAAATAATAGAATCATTTTTGATTCGACCAATATAGGAGTATCCGATATAGGAGTATCCGATATAGTAGATGAAAGGAGAATAAATCAAATAGGAGGAAACATCTTTCAATATAGGAATCGGTATTGAATCAATTCAACAGTTCTGGCATAATTTTCATAATTTAAATGAAAAAAAAAAAGTATACTAAAGAGATCCCAATCTAAAAAAAAAAGGGGGGGGGATATGGCGAAATTGGTAGACGCTACGGACTTAATTGGATTGAGCCTTGGGATGGAAACTTACCAAGTGATAACTTTCAAATTCAGAGAAACCCTGTAATTAATAATGGGCAATCCTGAGCCAAATCCTCTTTTTTGCGAAACCGAAGAAAAAGGATAGGTGCAGAGACTCAATGGAAGCTGTTCTAACAAATGGAGTTGACGACACCATTTCCTTTCGCATTAGATTAGGGAGGGATCAAAGATAAACATATATATATGTTTATGGATATGTACTGAAATATTATTTCAATTGATTGATTAATGAAGACCAAAAATATCTATTTATGAATATTTATCTCACAAATGAAAAGATGTGAAGCAAATCATTTCCAAGTTGAAGAGAAAGAATTCAATATTCATTGATCAAATCATTTATTCCATCACAGTCTGATAGATCTTTTGAAGAGCTGATTAATCAGACGAGAATAAAGATAGAGTCCCATTCTACATGTCAATATTGACAACAAGGAAATTTATCGTAAGAGGAAAATCCGTCGACTTTAGAAATCGTGAGGGTTCAAGTCCCTCTATCCCCAAAAAGCCCGGTTAACTCTCTAATCTAATTATTTATCCTAAAACCTCTCTTTTTAAAATTCGTTACGTGTCTTATTTAGTCTAGTCTTTCACAAATGAACCGGGGTGTCATTTTTCTTTTTCTTATCACAATCACAAGTATTGGAATATGTTTGGAATATATAATATATATATTATTAATTAATTGAATATATATATATATATTATTATATATTATCCACGTACCATTTTTTGATAAACGTTCAAATTAACATCTTATGCTTGAACAAGGAATCCTCATATGAATGATTAACAATAATACATAATGATTACTACTACGGAAACTTAAAAAGAAAATTTAAAAGTAAAACAAAAAAGTCTTTTTTTTTAGTTTAAGTTTACATAGATAGACTGATTGACATATACTCAAGTAATCTCTTAAAATAGGTTGGTGCGTCAAGACAAAAATGGTCAGTCGGGATAGCTCAGCTGGTAGAGCAGAGGACTGAAAATCCTCGTGTCACCAGTTCAAATCTGGTTCCTGGCACACAAATTAGATAAGAACTTGTTAGATGTTCTTATTGGATTTCTTGAATTATTTCATTTCGTCAATGGTGTTAGCCCAGAATCCCTTTTTGACTCTGTACCAGCGATTCCCTTAATATTATACTATTCTTAATAGTATTCTTAGTGAATAATACAAAAAATAAGATAATACAAGAAGAATTAGTGAACAATAATGAAATAATTCCTTCATATTGATAGAGATAGGAGACAAAATTGACATGGATATAATAAGTCTTGCTTGGGCTGCTTTAATGGTCGTTTTTACATTTTCCCTTTCCCTCGTAGTATGGGGAAGAAGTGGACTCTAATAGTACTTCTAATTAAGTTAAGGGATCAAACTGTATCAATTGGTTTTATAATTTAGATTCTGAAATTTTTTTAACTATTGAATTCATACTAATTAAATGATTAATTGAATTCAAATATAGCTGCAGTTCGGAATTCTATTGTATTCTAGGGATAATATAGAAATAGAAAATATAGAAAATACTCTTTAAATCAAACAAATAGTTGAATTATTCCCATGTTTTTATTTTGAAAGTCAAAGAAATTCAAATAAATGGAATCCTATTCGTTACGAATTCTTTCTAAGATTTTTATATTTCGATGAACCGGCTCTTAGCAAATATATGGAAAATCGAGAACCGCCAACCCCCTACTCTATTTTTTTGTCCCCTCCTTTTTTCAAAGAGATAAAGAAAATAGTTCTGTTATTAATTATTAAGCGGATACACCATGTCTTGTCTATAGGAAACAAAAGGAAACAAAATAGACATAGGAGTTGTCTAAGGCGATATTACACATAGTAAGATATTGCCGTTGCCTTAGGCGAATCATATTACTGTTTACCTTATTGCTTGTTTTATTTTATTATTTGTATTGTATTTTAGGTTCGAAATTAAATTGGATTTATGCTTGATTGAACTCATCTCATATCATGATTCAAACGTTAAAAATAGGTTGTGGTTTTTTTTACCACCAATCTTTTCGAAATACGAAAAATTTTTTCATAGAACCCCCCGATCATCTGTCAACTATTTTATAACAACTCTATTTAATCAATTGCGTCTTCGGAATGCTAAAAATATTACTTTCTTATTTTTTTTTTTTTTTTAATAATTTTTAATAATACCGTATTGAAAAAAAAAAAAATAAGAAATTTATAAACTCGAAGCGGCAGAATAAGAGGTGTTTTTTGATTATTTCAGTGGAACCAATACAAATCAAATCAAATGGATGAAACAAAGAACAAAAAATTAGGACACTATGCTATGTACATTACATATATGGCATATAGAATCTTTATATATGAATATGAGGATATATATTCTAGATTAATCTATATTAAATCTCTATTTTTTTTTATATATATATAGAAAGAATAAAATTTGATACACTACAATAATAGAAAGTAAAATATGGTAGAAAGAAATAGATTTGATTTCTTTCTACCATACTATCAGGATTTCTTTCATAGAATTCTGCTGATTCTATTCTAGTCCGACCATCTTATCTTATTATTTAAGACTAAGAATTGAAATCCCTTTTTTTAGTCAACCGTTGCATTGATAAGAATTAAGAAATTATAATAAAGTAAAATTAGTCACTTTGACTTACCGTTTTTACATAAATTATAAGTAAAAAGGCAGTAGGAACTAGAATGAACAGTGCAGTAGCAATAAATGCGAGAATATTTACTTCCATAATCTCTATGTTTTATTTCTCTTTAATTTCCAATAAATAACTCGGGATTTGATCCCATAAAGATGATAAATCTTTCGTCGGTAAATTCAAAATTACATCTCGATGATATCAAATCGGATCAATATCATGAATAACAATATCTGAGCTATCAAATCAATTCATCGTCGAGAATTGAATAGAATAGTATAACATAGGAAGATCTTTTATCCATACCAAATTAACCAAATTCAAAAATCTTCTTTCTTCTTATTTCTGATGCAATCAATAATTCCTTTTCTTTTTTAAAAGTTTTTTTCTTTCTTCGTCGGAACCTTTACTTACCTCTAAAAAAAAGGGGGTCCCCGTAAAGAATGAGATTATGTTTGTTATTTTTATTCCCTTTCACACACGATAATTGGGGTATTTTTTTTTTATTTGTATCTATCGGGACTGACGGGGCTCGAACCCGCAGCTTCCGCCTTGACAGGGCGGTGCTCTGACCAATTGAACTACAATCCCATGGAAAACGTGTACAGCATACATATTCTTAGGACTTCCCTTTCTTTTTTCATTTAAAATTCGAATCGTTGTGCTGTAACTGACACAGAGGCGGGACTTTTTTATTTTTATATATTGAGATCTAAATAGATATGATATGCACGTGAGCGAAACCGACATGGATTACTCGTAATTCGTTTTTGTTATTTCCGAATCGATTTAAAAATAAAAATATGAATCAATGAAAATAAAAAAGAGTTTTTTTTTTATTTACTTGAATCCTTTCCTTAGACTTTATACTTATATATCCTGATATGAATCTAGATTATTAGCAAGATCCGAATTTGTATTTGTGGAATATATATAAATAGCGCCGGGGGTGTATCATATTTTGATTCTTCCGTATCAGGGCACATTGGAAATTTCCGGAGAACAGCAAATAGGTTATATCATTTCATGGTGGATCGGCAAATTATTGGGCCGAGCTGGATTTGAACCAGCGTAGACATATTGCCAACGAATTTACAGTCCGTCCCCATTAACCGCTCGGGCATCGACCCAGGAAAAATCAATTTTAGTCTTTATTGATAATCCATGATCAACTTCCTTTCATAGTAACCTACCCCCAGGGGAAGTCGAATCCCCGCTGCCTCCTTGAAAGAGAGATGTCCTGAACCACTAGACGATGGGGGCATACTTGCCCGACCGCCATTCTACTCTATTGATAGTATGAACAGTTTCTTGAAATTGTCAATATAAATGGAATGATATGATTCGATCAGAAGGATCTTTCCATCTTTCAAAATTCCATAGAATTTTTTGATTCATTGTTTTGTTAAGATTCGGTAGGTATATTTCCATTTCACACTAATTCACACTAAGGTGGGAAATAAAAAACGATAATCAATCTGGAAATCGGGTAAGAAGGATAGGGATCAACAACTTATTGAAAATTGTTTTTTTTTTTCAATAAAAATAAATAAGAATTTAATTTGAATTTGGTTAAGGGACAAGACAAATTGAATCCATTTATCAATGATTTGATGAAATATTTTAATTTGTGAGTCTATGTATTAATCAAATTAATTTCATTATGATGAGGACTTCAATTCGAATTGTGAAATAATTCAATTCATTACATTCATTACATTGATATTTATCCAATCCAATACCACTAAACCATTTTATTAACTATACTCACTCTATTTACTAGGTAAATACAATTTATTGTTCCTTAATGAGTCGCTATGCGGATAAATATATGGACGTATATTCTAATCTTATCTATATCTAGATAAGAAGTATATGCAGTAACAAATATATGTACTAGACTCATATTGTCTAGGTCCTTATTCAGGACAGTAATTGAATCAAACAAGGCCCTTTTAACTCAGCGGTAGAGTAACGCCATGGTAAGGCGTAAGTCATCGGTTCAAATCCGATAAGGGGCTTTTTTTTTTTTACTTTTTTTTTGGATAAAACTCCAGCAGTAGTATTCATATTTGAAGGAAGAATAGAGATATTGTTGATAGTTGTAATAAAAAAACTCAGGAATCGGAAAATATCATTTGCAAAAGGAATTATAAATTCGAATTCGAATATAGTAAATTCTGCTTAGAAAGTGGAACGTTTTTATTATTATTATATTAAATATTAATTAATATTATAAATTTTTATAATAAATAATGATATCTCCCTTAATTGCCAAATATTTCTATTTTTTCGATTATTCCAATAAAAAAAAATTGAAAAGATTATAAAAGAAAAAGTAAGTGGACCTAACCCATTGAATCATAACTCTACCCACTATTCTGATAGTAAAATTCGATAGAGATGAGATTCGAACAGTAGATCTTGTTTATTGTTTTTAATACTTCTTTAGTTTGGACTCCGTAAAAATCTGTCGATATTTCCGATTAAATCGTCTTGTCTTGTTCCTATTCCTAGAGGTTCTACAGGAATAAATTGCTATTCCCTCTCCACACGGAGGGGCTTATTCGAAATTCCAACATACAAGTCATTTTATTTTAAATATCGTTTATTTTCGAACACAAGAAAAAAAGATCAATTTACATTTCTATTATTTATTTATATAAGATAGATCTATAGAAAAATAATAAAATAAAAATAATAAATCCATCAAATCATGGTTTCACATATCATATCAAATATCTTCTTTTCATATCGATGCATACGCTATTTTCGGGCAATTAATGGATACGAGAAAGAAGAGACTTTTTAACTTACAGTCTCTTATTCTTAAATAAATTCAATCCAATATTCAATAATCTGAAAGAGAGGGAAATAGAACAAAGAAGACAATAAAAGAAAAAAATGTAAAATAGAAAGTAATCAAATATATGCTCCTGTACCTGTAGTAGTTTCCTAGACATATAAAATAGAAGAATATATAAAACTATTTATTTTTATCAATTTCACAAACAAGATTCAAGAATAAGAGATTATTTGATGAAAGGATAGGAATATGTCTTGGGAATCTGCTGTGGTAGTGAGAGCGAGAAAAGGATTTTTTCATTTATTTCTTGAACAGTTCTTTAAAAATTTATCTATCGTATGCGTCGTAAGACAATTCATGATTCATGGCTTCAGGGATTTTTAAGAATAGAAAGGAATAACCAAATTGAGTTCATGGATTTGACCTAGGTATCAATAATAAATGATTTTTTTTTATTCGAAACCAATTAGAAAAGAAGGGAAGTGCCTACAAGAAAAAAAAATCACATATAAATGAGAAAAGCCTCGAAGGTCCAATCCCTGAAAATGTTATGAGGTGTTCGGAAATGGTTGAAATAGTTGAATAGGAGGATCACTATGACTATAGCTCTTGGTAAATTTACCAAAGATGAAAATGATTTATTTGATATTATGGATGACTGGTTACGGAGGGACCGTTTCGTTTTTGTGGGGTGGTCCGGTCTATTACTCTTTCCTTGCGCCTATTTCGCCTTGGGGGGTTGGTTTACGGGTACAACCTTTGTAACTTCATGGTATACTCATGGATTGGCAAGTTCCTATTTGGAGGGTTGCAACTTCTTAACCGCTGCAGTCTCGACTCCTGCCAATAGTTTAGCACACTCTTTGTTGTTACTATGGGGTCCGGAAGCAC